TCGAATAAAAGCTATAGAAAAACAAAGGGAATGTGGATGTCTTGTTCCAGATGTGCTAGAAAAAAGGATAAGATTATACATTGATGAGAATGAAGATGAGAATGAAGATGAGAATGAAGATGAGAATGAAGGAGGATACTTGCCTGAAAAGGATGATCCTTTTTTAAGTGGTCCATATCGTGGAGAACTAAAGAAATTGGATTCAAGTTCAACGAGAAAGGATTCAATAACTTCTACAAATAGAAAGAACTCACCGGATTCCATAAAAAATAGAAACAGGATTCATAGTATCCTTACTAATGATTACAGAGAATTTGAAGATCAAGGGGTTGTTGATAATGCTTCCTTATCAACAGTTAATAATGCTCCCTTATCAACATATATTGACAATGATCGTGTAGCCTCAATACCCCCAGCCGACGAATTGTCTTTTGAATACCCAAAGGCTTATCCATTGAAAGAAGTTCCTCGATGGTCACGCGAATTGCTCGAGGACGACTTATTTGAATGGGAGAAAGAGAAAGAGAAAAAGAAAAAGAAAGAAGAGAAAGAAAAAGAAAAAGAAAAAGAAAAAGAAGAGGAAGTAGAGGAAGTAGAGGAAGTAGCAGAGCGGAAAAAACGACCAAAAACCCCTAGGGATGCTGACATTCGTCCGAAAAAATACAAACGGGTGACCATTCATAAGGCTCAAAAAAAAGAAGATCCTAATAATAAGAAGAAGAAGGATGAAGAAACCGAGAAGAGTCAGATTACTACTACTAAGAGTAGTAGTAAGAGCTCTAGGCCGAGTGATGGTGATGAGAGTTCTAGGCCGAGTGATGGTTCTCAGAGGAAGGAAGAGGAGGACGAAGATATCTCTTTTCTACGTTTTCCATACCTATCGAACTTTGCTCGAGATCTAATCAGAGGATCCATGCGTGCTCAAAGACGTAAAACAGTTATTTGGAACATGGTTCAACCGCATGTACATTCACCACTTTTTCTGGTTTCGGGTCAAATCCGCAACCCTTATTTGGATTTCGATTACGCGAAGGGTCACTTTTTTAGAGCTTTGCAATCCCTTGGATTTTATAGAAGCTGGATGGGTACAGAATCGGAACTTAGTAAGTTCGATACCGGATCAAAATACGTAGCACAAAGAATGAAACAAAATGAGGAGGACCAGCGTATAGCAATATCACAATATTGGGATTTGCATCCATGGGTTCAAGGAACAAGAGGGTTGCTGTTATTAACTCAATCCTTTTTGAGAAAATACATCAAATTACCTTTCTTGATAATAACGAAAAATATTGGACGTATGTTATTATTGCAATTCCCCGAGTTCTATGAAGATTTTCTGGATTGGAATAGGGAAATGCATATTCAATGTACTTATGAGGGTATTCCATTTTTAGAAGAGGAATTGCCAGAAAATTGGCTAAAATTAGGTATTCAGATCAAAATTATGTATCCTTTTAGTGTGAAACCTTGGCAAGGAGCTGAAGGCGGTTTTTGGGATCAAAAAAGCGACCGTGGCCATTCTGGTTTTTTAACCGTTTTTGGAAAGATAGCGGACAGGCCTTTTGGTTCTGCACGAAAGGAACCTTCTTTTTTTGAACCCGTTTTGAATGACTTACAAAAAAAATATAGAAAAGGAAAAGAAAAATGGGTTCGAGTTCGAAACATTTTAAAAAGAAAAGTCAACCCGTTTCTAATAATTCTCAAAGAAAAAACAAAGGGTGTTCTAAAACGAGTAAAGAGAAACAAAGGGGAAGAAAGATACGAAATTATAAATAAAGAGTTGAATGAAAAAAATGCCATAAGTAATCAAAATACGGAAGAATTGATTATTCAATCCACAAAGAATTTCCTTATCGAAAAGGAAATCCAAAATCTTATTGATAGAAGAATCACAACCAGCAATCAAATAGAACAGATTCAAAAGGACAAAAAAGAACTCATTTTCACTCAAGATCTAAATAGTATTAGTCCTAACAATACAAATTGGAATGATAAAAAACAAAAATTATGGAAAAAGATTTTGCCAATATTAAAAAAAAGAAGTATCCGATTTATACGTAAATTACAATATTTTATAAAATATTTCATTGAAAAAATGTACATGGATCTATTTCTATATATCATTAACATCCTCAGGATCAATATAGAACTTTTAGTTGAATCTAGAATCATTTCCAGTAGAGAAAAAAGAAATCAAGAAGAAATTGATAGCGGTGAAACAAACAAGATTCCCTTTCTTTTGACTATAAAAAACCTTTTTTCCAATCCTTTTTCTAATTCGAATACTAATAGAAGCGATAATTTAAATATTTATCGTGACTTACCTTACTTGTCCCAAGCATATGTATTTTACAAACTATCACAAACTCAATTTAGTAACAAATCCTGCTTGAGACCTGTGCTTCAATATGATGGGACTCGTCTTTTTCTTAAGGATCAAATCAAGAAATTTTGCGAAAGACAAGGAATATTTGATCCCAAAACAAAGCATAATCAAATGGATAAGTCTATAAGCAATCAATGGAAAAACTGGTTAAAGGGCCATTATCAATATAATTTATCTCATACGAAATGGTCTAGATTACAATTACAATCGAAACCGTGGAAAAAGAAAGCCAATAAAGAGAAACGTTGTACAATTCAAAATAAGGACTCAATCGAATTGGGTTCATATAAAAAAGAGAAAAACGCATCAAAGAATTTGCTTCGTAATCGTTTTTTCGGATGGAGGAGTCCAAAAGCAAAATTTCAAAAAACTTGCAGATATGATCTTCTATTACATAAATATCTATCACATACATATAGAAACTATGAAAACGGAGGGGATTCCCATATTTATGGATCCGCATTCAAAGGAAATAGAAATCAAGAATTTCCATATAATTTGAATGTAGAGAAACCCCAATCACTTTATGGACTAGTACATATTAGTGATTATCTAGAACATTATCTAAAATGGCGTCCTAGACCTGGTAGAAGGCAGTTAGAGAGCAAATATTTGTATTATGAAATTCTCGATATTGCAAAGCCTATTATGGATGCCCGGGCCCGTAAGGAGTTTGTGCCGAATATGAATCAAGATGGTAAGAATCAAATAAATCTTTATGAAAAACTTGATATTGATAATAAGAATAGTTTATCCGCGACGATTCATCAAAAAAGAAACTTTTTTAATTGGATGGGAATGAATGAAAGAGGGTTCTCTTATCATCATCATATATTAAATCGAGAAACCCTGTTCCTCCCAGAATTTAGAACACTTGCTGATACATATTATCGATATAAAAGGAACCCGTGGGTCATACCAATTCAATTACTTTTCAATTTGGATGAAATCCATTTGGATGAAATCAATTTTGATGAAATCAATTTGGATGAAAATGGAAAGATTAGTGAAAATCCAAATCTTAATAGAAATAAACAAAAGGATATTCATATATCTAAATCTAAAATCAAAGATTTGGAAATTCCTGTTCAAGCAAATTCTAAAAAAGCAAATGGGACAGAATCAGAGAAAAGCAAAGAATCAGAGAAAGACAAGGATCTCGAGGAGAAAGACAAGGATCTCAAGGAGAAAGAAAAGGATCTCAAGGAAGCATTGGCCTCGTTCACGAGAGACCTTTTCTTGTATCAAATGCGAGTGGCTGAGGACCTACAATTGCGCGAGAATATCAAGACATGCTCTTTTCTGCTTAGATTACCAGAACATAGAAAAAAGAAACCCCAATGGGTTATATCCTTTCTTAGAAGACACGAGTTAGATCTGGCCCTACTGAAAGAAATACCTCTTAAGGAACGGCTCACAAACGGGGACTTCATTATCGAACCATTTCGTTTTCTTACAAAATGGAATCCAGAATCGATTATTTATCAAATGATAAGTATTGACTTGGTCAATAAGAGTAAATACCAAACGAATAATGAATCGAGAAAACAAAAAGATGTTGATAAGAATGATTTTAAGAAATCAATGGAACAAGGATATAACAGTCTACTTGGAAATGAAAATCCAAATTCTTACGATTTTCTCATTCCTGAACATATTCTATCCACTAGACATCGTAGAAAGTTGAGAATTCTAAATTGTTTAAATTCCCGGAATCGAAATGGTTTGAATGAGGTTTTGGGATTTGGTAATGAAAACAACGTAAAGGGCTGCGGACAATTTAGGAATGAGGATAGTTATCCTCATCTAAATACAAATAAATTACTCAAATTGAGATTGTTTCTTTGGCCCAATTTTCGATTAGAAGATTTAGCTTGTATGAATCGATATTGGTTTAATACCAATAATGGAAGTCGTTTTCCTATGTTAAGGATACGTATGTATCCACGATTCCCAATGAATTGAGAATAGATGATATTGATTTCATATTATATCAAGCAGATCTAGAAATGAATCCGCGGAATTCCGTTAGGTACAAATAAATCATTCTAATTCGATAAGAATTTCTTATGTTTTTTATCCAAATCCAATTTGAAATTGGATTTGGATAAAAAAGAAATCACAGTTTTTGTGTGTACCTGATTCAAATTAGAGATCTTATTAGATTAGAGAGATTATTAAGAGATAGTATTAAATAGATATTTTAAATATCGATTATGAAATTCGATTATGAAATTCATTATTATTCGATTTTTGATTCCTGATTATTATTCCTGATCGGTAAATTGAAATTAGAAAGTTATATAGTTATATATAACTTTCTAACTTTCTTATAACTTTCTAACTTTCTTTCTTTAGTTTATGATCAAAAAAGCATTCATCTCAGCAATTCCACAAGAAGAAAACAGGGGATCCGTCGAATTTCAAGTATTCTGTTTTACCAATAAAATACAGAGACTTACTTCACATCTAGAATTGCACAAAAAAGATTTTTCATCTCAGAGGGGCCTTCGAATCATTCTGGGAAAACGCCAACGGTTGCTAGCGTATTTAGCAAAGACAAATGGAGTACGCTATCAAAAATTAATAAGTCAACTGAATATTCGAGAGCAAAAAACTCATAACTTTCATTGAAAAGAAATCAATTTATTCAATTTCGATTTTTCTTATTATGTATTATTCATTTTTTGAGAATCGTTTAGTAGTATTTTGATTAGTATTCAAAAAGTACTATGAAATTAGAAATAAGAATTATTGGATTTTCGATTATTTTATGAACAAAACAAGGTTCATAAAATAATGAATTGAATCGGGGAAAAATAGATGACTGTACCGGCTACAAGAAAAGATCTCATGAAAGTCAATATGGGTCCTCAGCACCCATCAATGCATGGTGTTCTTCGACTAATTGTTACTCTCGATGGTGAAGATGTTATTGACTGTGAACCTGTATTGGGTTATTTACACAGGGGAATGGAAAAAATTGCGGAAAATCGAACAATTATACAATATCTTCCTTATGTAACACGTTGGGATTATTTAGCTACTATGTTCACAGAGGCAATAACTGTAAATGCACCAGAACAATTGGGAAATATTCAAGTACCTCAAAGAGCCAGCTATATCAGAGTCATTATGCTAGAATTGAGTCGTATAGCTTCTCATCTGTTATGGCTTGGTCCTTTTATGGCGGATATTGGTGCACAGACTCCCTTCTTTTATATTTTCAGAGAGAGAGAATTGATATATGATTTATTCGAAGCTGCTACAGGGATGCGAATGATGCATAATTATTTCCGTATCGGAGGAGTAGCTGCTGATCTACCTCATGGCTGGATAGATAAATGTTTCGATTTTTGTGATTCTTTTTTAAAAGAAGTTACCGAATATCAAAAACTTATAACCCGCAATCCCATTTTTTTGGAACGGGTTGAAGGGGTAGGTATTATTGGTGGAGACGAAGCAATAAATTGGGGTTTATCAGGACCAATGTTACGAGCTTCCGGAATCCAATGGGATCTTCGGAAAGTGGATGATTATGAGTGTTACAATGAATTCGGTTGGGAAGTTCAATGGCAAAAAGAAGGGGATTCACTAGCTCGTTATTTAGTACGAATCAATGAAATGACGGAATCCATAAAAATGATTCAACAAGCTCTGCAAGGAATTCCTGGAGGACCCTATGAAAATTTAGAAGTACGACGTTTTGATAGAACAAAAAATTCTGAATGGAATGATTTTGAATATCAATTTATTAGTAAAAAACCCTCACCCAATTTGGAATTATCAAAACAAGAACTTTATGTGAGAGTAGAAGCTCCAAAGGGAGAATTAGGAATTTTTATGATAGGAGATCAGAGTGTTTTTCCTTGGAGATGGAAAATTCGTCCACCAGGTTTCATCAATTTGCAAATTCTTCCTCAGCTACTTAAAAGAATGAAATTGGCTGATATCATGACAATACTAGGTAGTATAGATATCATTATGGGGGAGGTTGATCGCTGAAATGATAATTGACAACACGGAAGTACAAGCTATTAATTCTTTTTCTGGATCAGAACTCTTAAAAGAGGTCTATGAGCTCATATGGGTCCTTGGCCCTATTTTGATTCTGATATTAGGAATTACTGTAGGTGTACTAGTAATTGTTTGGTTAGAAAGAGAAATATCCGCAGGAATCCAACAACGTATTGGGCCTGAATATGCGGGCCCATTAGGAATTCTTCAAGCGTTAGCAGATGGAACAAAATTACTTTTTAAAGAGGATATCCTCCCTTATAGAGGAGATATTCAATTATTCAGTGTTGGGCCAGCTATAGCAGTAATATCAACTTTACTAAGTTATTTAGTAATTCCTTTTGGATATCGGTTCGTTTTATCTGATCTCAGTATAGGTATTTTTTTATGGGTCGCTATTTCAAGTATTGCCCCTATCGCACTTCTTATGTCAGGATATGGGTCTAATAATAAATATTCCTTCTTAGGTGGTTTAAGAGCTGCTGCTCAATCCATAAGTTATGAAATACCATTAACTCTATGTGTGTTATCAATATCTCTACGTGTGATTCGTTATAAGATGGGATTTTCCTTCTTTTCTTTGTTTCTAATATAGGAAAATAGGAAAAGGATTCACTAGATTGAATAGATCCTTTGATGTTTTTATTCATTATTCAGGTAAATCAGTTAAACCAGATAGTTATATGAGTGAAATAAAACAGCTTATCCATTTGCAGTAAGAAGATGAAATCTCATTCCCTATGTACAAGAGGAAAAGAGAAGCAAATCGAAACAGTGAAAACTGGTTACCCCAAGACTTCGATGGGTTTAGTTAATATCTTGAAGCGGGTGCAAAAGATCCAGTGGCTTTATACTATTTTTTTATATGTATTACCATATCAAGATCAATCCAAAATTAGTGAACGGGTAGAAACACCAAGGTACACAAAAGATTCGTAATAAAGATAATGGGAAGTAGCAAAAAAAGTCTTTTTCCATAAAATGAATCATAATTTAGTGCTTTAAGTTAGTAGAAATGGTCAAGCAGTACTTATCCACGATTCCGATCTAGAGTATGCTCCTATTCACTGATTAACGAAATGACTATCAAGAACGAATTAATCCCCTTCTTTTGATTTCTTTTTTTTTCCGAACAGCCTCCTCTTATCAGAAACAAGAACAGGAACAAAAGAAATAATGGAATGTAAAATGAATAAGAAAGGATCCTTATTTCTTTTTCATTTCTTTTTCTATATATTGATATATTCTATATCTCGATAGAAATAGGGAGAGAAAAAGAAATAGAGAGAGTCAAAGAATTCTTATTTGGATTTATGAACGAGTCCCTAATTCTTTTTCGTAATCAAAAGACATGGGTCAAGTAAAATATCTATTGATACAACAAGTATTTCATTTTCTTGAAAGAGAAATTTTTAGATTCTAAGGGGACGAGATAAATTCAGAAGCACCCTTTTGATTTTTGATTTGAGCAGACAGAATTCCATCGGTCTCATTTTGGACTCTTCGACCTATCCTTATTCTATTTATCTTTCAATATCAGGAGATGCCGAATTAATGATCGAAGTAGTCTTTCCATCTATTTGTGGCCATAGAGGAGCCGTATGAGGTGAAAATCTCATGTACGGTTTTGGAATAGCGATGGAATAGTAATGTTATCGTCGACTATGATTATCTAATAGTTCAAGTACGGTTGATATAGTTGAGGCACAGTCAAAATATGGTTTTTGGGGATGGAATCTGTGGCGACAACCTATCGGATTTCTAGTTTTTCTAATTTCTTCTTTAGCAGAATGCGAAAGATTACCTTTTGATTTACCAGAAGCAGAGGAAGAATTAGTAGCGGGTTATCAAACCGAGTACTCAGGTATCAAATATGGGTTATTTTATGTTGCTTCTTACCTAAATCTATTAGTTTCTTCATTATTTGTAACAGTTCTTTACTTAGGAGGGTGGAATTTCTCTATTCTACCCATTTTCTTTATTCCTGATATTTTTGGAATAAAAAATAGGAGCGGGGTCTTTGGAATTCTAATCGGAATTCTTATTACGTTAGTTAAAGCTTATTTGTTCCTATTTATTCCTATTACAACAAGATGGACTTTACCAAGAATGAGAATGGACCAATTATTAAATCTTGGATGGAAATTTCTTTTACCTATATCTTTGGGTAATTTATTATTGACAACCTCCTCCCAACTTGTTTCACTATAAAGAAAAAAAGAATTACATTCTAAATTCTCTTAAACAAGAGAAAGAAACATCCACTTTTTGATTTCCTAGATATTTACGATATGCTCCCTATGGTAACTGGATTCATGAATTTTGGTCAACAAACAGTACGGGCCGCAAGGTACATTGGTCAAGGTTTCATGATTACCTTATCCCACACAAATCGTTTACCTGTAACTATTCAATATCCGTATGAAAAATTAATAACATCGGAGCGTTTCCGCGGCCGAATTCATTTTGAATTTGATAAATGTATTGCTTGTGAAGTATGTGTTCGTGTATGTCCTATAGATCTACCCCTTGTTGATTGGAGATTAAAAACAGATATGAAAAAGAAACAATTGCTTAATTATAGTATTGATTTTGGAGTATGTATATTTTGTGGTAACTGTGTGGAGTATTGCCCAACAAACTGTTTAGCAATGACTGAAGAATATGAACTTTCCACTTATGATCGTCACGAATTGAATTATAATCAAATTGCTTTGGGCCGATTACCCATGGCAGTCATTGGAGATTACACAATTCAAACAATTAAGAATTCGACTCAAATCCAAATAGACAAAGAAAAATCTTTCAATTCAAAAACAATTAGCAATTGTTTAATGTAATAGAATTCTAATAGAAAATAGAATTATAATAGAAAATCAAACTCTTTTTTTTTTCATTTGAATTTGGATTAATCATAACTAATTTGGATTAATCATAACTATGGATTGTTCCTAATTACTCTTTCATTTCTATTTTGTCAATTGAAATTTCGAATTGAGCGAATTGAATTGGGATAATAATATACTTTTTGATTTAGTCACTCTTGGATTGGGCCCTTTCCATTTAAGATGGATATGGTATTTAAGATAGATGGATTAAGATAAAATATCATATTAATTAATAATATTATTTTCATATTTTCATTTTTAATAAGAATTAGGAAATGTTCTACTATTCTATTCATGAAATGTTCTACTATTCTATTCATATAAGATATCAAATAAGCATTATTATAGAATTTTTATTTTTATTATTTATTTTTATTATTTCTTATTTATTTTTTTATTATTTATTTATTATTTATTATATTTATTATATAATTTATTTTATATAATTTATTATATAACACATTTATTATATAAATATAACACAGTATTCGTTATTTTTATTATTTATTATATTTTTATTATATTTATTTATTATATTTTTATTATATTATATAACAATAACACAATTGTATAACACAGTATTCGAAATTAGACACAAAAATAGAAACAAAGTAGAAAAAGAGTCTTATTACCTATTATTATACGATTATCTAGAATTATACATATTATACATATTATCTAGAATTATACAAAATGCTTATATCTTATATAACTTATATAAAGAAAATATTATACATATTATCTAGAATTATACAAAATGCTTATATTTGATATACTTATATCTTATATAACTTATATAAAGAAAGTATATAAAGAAAGTATATAAAGAAAGTATATAAAGAAAGTGAAGTGTATTATAGAAGTAAATGGAATGATCTAAGTAGTTGGAATGGTTTCGAAATACACAATTCCAACTCCTTCTTTGTAAAAGTAAAAGGGGGGGATTGATAGAATAACTCTACCCATATTAAATTCACGCGTATTCCATTATAATTTCATTCGATTAAGAACAGATTATAAACAAGAAAAAAATGAGGGAATTCCTCTTTTCCTGGACTTATTTAATAAGATCATGAAATATTTTGACTTATCTATCTCTCACTTTATACATAATGGGTTTAACTGGAACAATACATGATATCCTTCTAGTATTTCTGGGATTAGTTGTTATATTAGGAGGTCTAGGGGTTGTTTTATTTCCCAATCCCATTTTTTCTGCCTTTTCTTTGGGATTGGTTCTTGTTTGTATATCCTTATTATATATTTTATCGAACTCCTATTTTGTAGCTGCCGCGCAGCTCCTTATTTATGTGGGAGCTATAAATGTTTTAATTCTATTTGCTGTCATGTTCACAAACCGTTCTGAATATTATAACGATTTCCATCTTTGGACTCTTGGAAATGGCCTTACTTCACTAATTTGTACAAGTATTTTTTTTTCGCTAATTACTACTATCCTAGAGACGTCATGGTATGGGATTATTTGGACTACAAGATCAAACCAAATTATAGAACAGGATCTAATAAGTAATGTTCAACAAATTGGAATTCATTTAGCAACAGATTTTTTTCTTCCATTTGAACTAATTTCTCTAATTCTTTTAGTTGCTTTGATAGGTGCCATTAGTATGGCTCGTCAATAAAGCACTAAGTACAATTTCTTAGAATTAGGAATTCTCAAAATTTTATTTTATTATTATTATTTTATTTTATTATTATTATATATTATGTGTTCTTATTATAACATGACACTCAAACACTCACTTATTATTACATATTATATATATATATATATATATATATATGTATATATATATGTATTATATTATTTATTATATTATTATATAACTAATTATTATATAATTATATATATGTATTATATAATTATATATATGTATATGTACTATATGTATCTACCATAATATATAACATATTGAATTGAAACATATTTCGTTTAAGAATATAAAATAAAAAACGAAAGAAAAAGAAAATCAAATAGTATAAGGTAAACAAAGTTCTTAATTTTCTTTCGTTCTATCATTTTTTTGAATCAAATCGTTTGAATAAATGTGCATTCATATTGATTGAAATGAATCGAGATTGATGAGGGGTTAGTCAATGACATTTGAGTATGTACTTTTTTTGAGTGCCTATTTATTTTCTATCGGTATCTATGGATTGATCACAAGTCGAAATATGGTTAGAGCGCTTATGTGTCTTGAACTTATACTAAATTCGGTTAATATCAATCTCGTAACATTTTCGGATTTATTCGACAGTCGTCAATTAAAAGGAGATATTTTCTCCGTTTTTGTTATAGCCATTGCAGCTGCTGAAGCGGCAATTGGACTAGCTATAGTTTCGTCAATTCATCGTAACAGAAAATCAACCCGTATCAATCAATCGAATTTGTTGAATAAATAGTCGTAATCCTATAATCATATATAATGAAAAATGGATTCTTTTCATTTTCACATTTTAATGTATATTTTAATGTATAATAATACTTTATTGTTAGTATTTTGCATTATTTCTAATAGTAATCGAATAGTAATACAACTTTCTATTAATAATGAATATTTTCCTTAGAAATTCGAATATTTACTGATTTGAGTTCAATTAGCATGTACAATTTGTGATCTTTGTTGAAATAAACAATTCAAGTTTCTTGGGCCTTTCTCGTAAACATATCCAGAAATCAATTTCTTCTCACAAATTCTGGTAAACCACCGATTTGTCTGGTATCTAGAATATAGAATTCATTTACTACTTATTTACCAGATCAAAATATTGGATTTCCAAAACGAAAATTTCTAGATACAATGTCGCATTCAGTAAAAATTTATGATACATGTATAGGTTGTACTCAATGTGTACGAGCCTGCCCCACGGATGTGTTGGAAATGATACCTTGGGATGGGTGTAAAGCTAAACAAATTGCTTCCGCACCAAGAACCGAGGACTGCGTAGGTTGTAAAAGATGTGAATCTGCCTGCCCAACGGATTTTTTGAGTGTTCGTGTTTATTTATGGCATGAAACAACCCGTAGTATGGGTCTAGCTTATTGATACGTCACAAAAAATTCCACTTGAATCATTCGATTTGATTCCTATTTTTTCACCGACAAAAATCCGTACTCAGAATAAAAAAGTTTCTTGAGTACGGTTTTTTTATGGTCAAAGTGTATCTTGTTTTTACCACGAGCGACTTTCCTTGGTTAACAATAATTGTCGTTTTTCCGATATTTGCGGGTTCCTTCACTTTTTTTCTCCCCCATAGAGGAAATAAGGCAATTCGGTGGTATACTATATCTATATGCCTATTAGAACTCCTTCTAGTGACTTATGTATTCTGTTACCATTTCCAATTGGACGACCCATTAATCCAACTCGAGGAAGATTACAACTGGATAAAGATTTTTGATTTTCACTGGAGACTAGGAATCGATGGACTTTCCATAGGACCCATTTTCCTGACAGGATTTATCACTACTTTAGCAACTTTAGCGGCCTGGCCGGTTACTCGGGATTCACGATTGTTTTATTTTCTAATGTTAGCAATGTATAGTGGTCAAATAGGGTTATTTTCTTCTCGAGACCTTTTACTTTTTTTCATGATGTGGGAGTTAGAATTAATTCCTGTTTACTTACTTTTATTTATGTGGGGGGGTAAAAAACGTTTGTACTCAGCTACAAAGTTTATTTTATACACTGCGGGGGGCTCGATTTTTCTATTAATGGGCGTTTTAGGCATAGGTTTATACGGTTCAGGTGGGCCAACATTGAATTTTGAAGCATTAATTAATCAATCATATCCTGTGGCCTTGGAAATTCTATTCTATTTTGGTTTTCTTATTGCTTATGCTGTCAAATCACCGATTATACCCCTCCATACATGGTTACCAGATACCCACGGAGAGGCACATTATAGTACATGTATGCTTTTGGCTGGAATCTTATTAAAAATGGGAGCATATGGATTGATTCGTATCAATATGGAATTTTTACCCCATGCTCATTCGATATTTTCTCCATGGTTGGTGGGAGTGGGAACGGTACAAATAATTTATGCAGCTTCAACCTCTTTTGGTCAACGTAATTTAAAAAGGAGAATAGCCTACTCTTCCGTATCTCATATGGGTTTTCTAATTCTAGGAATTGGTTCCATAACAAACACAGGACTCAACGGAGCCCTTTTACAATTATTGTCTCATGGATTTATCGGGGCTGCCCTTTTTTTCTTAGGGGGTACAAGCTGTGATAGAATACATCTTATTTATCTTGACGAAATGGGGGGGATATCCATCCCAATGCCAAAATTCTTTACCCTCTTCAGTACTTTTTCTATGGCTTCTCTTGCATTGCCGGGAATGAGTGGTTTTGTTGCGGAATCAATAGTATTCCTTGGAATAATTACCAGTCCCAAATATCTTTTAATGCCAAAAATACTAATTACTTTTGGAATGGCAATTGGAATGATATTAACTCCTATTTATTTATTATCTATGTCACGCCAGATGTTCTATGGATACAAGTTATTTCATGTTCCCAAGTCTTATTTTGTGGATTCTGGGCCACGAGAACTATTTGTTTCAATCTGTATCTTTCTTCCCATCATAGCAATCGGTATTTATCCTGATTTTGTTTTCTCACTATCAGTTGATAAGGTACAAGCTATTCTATCTAATTCTTTTTATAGATAATCTTAATGAATTGAATTTCAATTCAAGTCAAGTCAAAAATGATTATATGATTTGTCATTTTAAAAATCGTTCATTGTGCAATGAGAAATAAAGGAAAGTGAATTCAAATAGGTGTTTCGAGTTTTTGATAATCATTTAATCCCATTTATTTTACTGAGCGATGAAATGGAGTTAAATGGTTATCAAAAACTCACACAAAATTTCCTTATACGTGAGAGTGATGTAGAGGGATTCTCTGAGATATTCTTTAAGCAGTTTACTCAATACTCAATTAGATGGGAGTGCAAATGAACCATAACTATGTAGACCTATCCCTAATAGATTGACACCAAAGTAACATATCCAAATTAGAAGAAATCCTATAGAAGCTATAATTGCTGAATTCATACCCTGCAAATTGGGGTTTGTTCTAGTATGTAAATAAATAGCGTATATGATCCAAGTAATAAAAGCCCAAGTTTCTTTAGGGTCCCAATTCCAATAAGATCCCCACGCTTCATTAGCCCATACTGCTCCAGAAAGAATTCCTATGGTTAAAAAGGTAAATCCTAGACTAATAACACGAGAACTCCAAGAATCCAATGTTTTAGTTAATTGATATTTATAATAGTTTGGAAATAAAAGAAAACCCATATTTTGTAAAAGAGTTCTTTTCTCATTCACGTGAATTTCGTCAAATAAAACGGAACGAATTAAGAAATTATTGCCCTTAGAAAAAAAATGGATGTTTTTTCTAAATGTAATGACTAAAAGAGCAATTGAAAATAAGGATCCAACTAAAAGAGCTGCGTAACTCAACAACATCATACTTACATGCATCATCAACCACTGAGATTGCAAAGCAGGTGCTAGGATCGCCGATTGATGTATTCCGGTTGAAAGACTAAAAGTGGCGAAGCCCTGAGTTAAAATAGCACTCGGCGCGCTTATTGTGCTTAAATCATTTTGCTTTTCATGATTTCTAAAATAAAGAATCATATGAATAATGAAGAAACTCCACGAAAGGAACATTAATGATTCATATAAATTACTTAATGGAAAATGTCCCGAAGAAACCCAACGAATAACTAATAATCCTGTTATCGATAAAAAAGTAATCATCATCCCCTTTTGTGACGAATTCCAGAGTCCTTCCATTTCATGAAATAATAAGGTCATCAAATGAATGATAATAACAATTGAAATAATCGAGGAAGATATATGAGTTAATACATGTTCGAAAGTTAGAGATATCATATAAAAAAGAGAATCCAATTCAAGAATCGAAATAAGGAATTGATTATTGAATGAAATAAGGAATTGATTATTGAATACATTATAGAATTTCTTGCGCTCCTTTTCTATTTTTTCCTTTTCTATTTTTAGATTCGATAAGGATGCCGCCACTCGGACTCGAACCGAGATGCTCTAGCACTGCTTCCTAAGAGCAGCGTGTCTACCGATTTCACCATGGCGGCTTGCTTGAAATAATAATAACTCGTACATTTTGAATCGTCAAGATTGAAGTATTCAAAGCAAGATAGTTTAGGAAATAGTCAAATATTTGCAATGAAAAAAAGAAATCCATAGAATTTACCGAAGTCTTTTTTTATAGCTTGGCCTCATTAAATTGTATCAATGATGGAATTCCTTATTGTTCACATGATTTCTGGTAAGATTTTTTTATGAAATCCGTTGTATATTGGTTTTCATTTCTCTACGGAGAACAAACTATATAAAGAACAGAGAGTTTTCACTTTCTATTGGAATTTGACTGTACTTTTCACAATTGTATTGTTAATAACAATTGTGAAAAGAACCATTGTGAAAAGTAGAGAAATAACACACATATTCCAAATTCTTATTCCATATATTATATTCCAAGATATTATAAGAACCTGTTTTTATTTCTTTTCTATTGAATTTTTCTTTTCTATTGAATTCCAAAATGGAAAACGTTAACGGGAATCATTTAATTCACTTTTTCTAGTCATTAAGCTAGGACCAAGAAACTAAGCCGAAGACTTTCTTATTTATTTCGTTGTCGCACAGAAAAAGGTTTTGGTTTTCGCATAGACAAAGATTTTTTTCGGCGTACAAAAAATTTATTTGGTTCGTGCACAAAAACCGTTTTTGAATTTCCCGTCGAAACCGATTTAGCTAACGAAAAAGCTTTAACGGCGGCAAAATATCCTTTTTTCTTCCAGATATTTTTACGAATCCGTTTTTTTGACATAGAAGTACGCTTTTTTGGAACCGCCATAGAAAGAGATTATTCAGTTTTCTTGTTGTATGTGAAAGACATGTATTGACCGATTGCTCTTTTTATTCATTGATTGCTCTTTTTATTCATTATCTATACTTCTTTCATAGATAATGGGATGGCGGGATCGCTTTTTCTCTTTTTCATAAGATAGAAAGCGAAATAAATCAAAATCAAATCGCTTTTTAAGAATGATCGTTTTATCTAGAATATACTAGGTAATGCTATAAGGATAATGTAATACTAGTCATTTTGAAGAGAATATTGACTAGCTAAAAAAACTCTCTAATAATTCTTTCTACTTTTTTTTTGTTTTTTGCATTTCTAATTTCTATCCATAGATTGAATCAAAACTCGTTTGTACTGATTAATAGCTTTCTAATCTCACTTGAATCCTTATAGGGATAAACCACTAACATAAAACAAATTCATTGTTCTTTATTGTTCTTTATGAAATAAGAATGAAATCAGAGTCAAATAGGAAATTCAGAATCAAATGAAAAAGATTCCGTTTGGAACTCGTATCTCATTTAGTAAATATTGTAAATTGAATTTCATTTGTTAAGTGAAATCAAAAAGATTAAGAATCCCCGTACAATTGCAATAAGGATCCCTTTCTAAACAATTCTATAGAATTTAAGAATTTAATAGAATTTAGAAAATTCTATATTGGGTTGGAACAAAAATATTGTAATAAAAAAATTCATATTCTTTTTCCTATTAATTAAGAAAATTTAGAATGTTTGGTCGTAAATCAATTGAATTTCATTTAAGATTCGTAATGAATCTATTAAACAAAATAAGAATCATCTTAGTAATGTACTATTGCGAAGTAAGATAAAGAATACCATAAGATTGACAATAAACATAAGGTTTCCTTATTTGGTTGAATCCCATTATTATATTAACAGATAGCTATATTAACGGATAGCACACCTATAATATTTGAACTCAGTATTCTTTTTTTGTATAACTATTTTTTTACTATACTATACTGTTAGAAATCATCAGAATAATCCAATCAGAAAAAATAGCATATTCCCTATATCAATCAAACTTTCTTTTTATAGTTTTTATAGTTAATAACTAAATAATAATCATTCGGTCATATTCTTTGACCAACCAAACGGGAACTTTGTAAATTTTGAAAAATATGAGAAAAGTTGAATGATTAAGAATCAAAATGGTTACGTTTTTTCCTATCTTTCAAATTTTATTGATTTCTTTTATCTTTGTTCCTTATACCTTATAAAAGATATAAGAATTAGTTAATTGGAGATAATAACAATTCCTAAGAATAAAAAAATCAAAAATTCGTTTTATTATGGAACATACATATCAATATGCGTGGATAATACCTTTACTTCCACTTCCTGTTACTATGGCAATAGGGTTTGGACTCCTGCTTGTTCCAACAGCAACAAAAAGGATTCGTCGTATATGGGCCTTCTATAGTATTTTATTCCTAAGTATAGCTTTAGCTTTTTCAGTCAATTTATCTATTCAACAAATAAATGGAAGTTTGATTTATCAATATCTATGGTCTTGGACTATCAATAACGATTTTTCATTAGAGTTCGGGTACTTAATCGATCCACTTACTTCCATTATGTTAATATTAATAACTACCGTTGGACTCATGGTTCTTATTTATAGTGACAATTATATGTCTCACGATCAGGGATATTTAAGATTTTTTTCTTATCTGAGTTTTTTCAACGCCTCCATGTTGGGGTTAGTTATTAGTTCGAATTTGCTAGAAATTTATATTTTTTGGGAACTGGTAGGAATGTGTTCCTATTTGTTAATAGGGTTTTGGTTTACACGACCAATTGCAGCAAATGCCTGTCAAAAAGCTTTTCTAACTAATCGTGTAGGGGATTTTGGATTATTATTAGGAATCCTAGGTTTTTATTGGATGACGGGCCATTTCGAATTTCGGGATTTGTTCGAAACATTTAATAAGTTGATCCATAATAATGGGGTCAATTCCTTATTTGCTACTCTATGTGCTTTCCTATTATTCCTCGGTGCAGTTGCTAAATCTGCACAATTCCCCCTTCATGTATGGTTACCCGATGCCATGGAAGGACCTACTCCTATTTCAGCTCTTATACACGCTGCTACCATGGTAGCGGCGGGAATTTTTCTTGTAGCTCGGCTTCTTCCGCTTTTCACAGTTATACCTTACATCATGAATTTCATTTCTTTTATCGGTGTAATAACACTACTATTAGGAGCTACTTTTGCCCTTGCCCAAAGAGATATTAAAAGAAGTTTAGCCTATTCTACAATGTCTCAATTGGGTTATATTATGTTAGCTCTGGGTATCGGTTCTTATCGAGCTGCTTTATTTCATTTGATTACTCATGCCTATACGAAAGCATTATTGTTTTTGGGGTCCGGATCCATTATTCATTCAATGGAACCCCTTGTTGGCTATTCACCAGATAAAAGCCAGAATATGGCTCTTATGGGGGGGTTAAGAAAATATGTTCCGGTTACCAAAACTACCTTTTTCTTAGGTACACTTTCTCTTTGTGGGATTCCACCTCTTGCTTGTTTTTGGTCAAAAGATGAAATTCTTAATGATAGTTGGTTGTATTCACCAATTTTTGCAATAATAGCATTTTTCACGGCGGGGTTAACCGCATTTTATATGTTTCGGATCTATTTACTTACTTTTGAGGGATATTTATATGTTCATTTAAAAAATGTCAGTGGAATTCCAAACAGTTCCCTATATTCAATATCTTTGTGGGGAAAAAAAGCACCAAAAAGCATTCAAAATAATTTACTTTTATTAAGAACAAACAGTAATGAAGGGGTTTCCTTCTTTTCAAGAAATAGGTATAAAGCAGATGGCGGTGGAATAAGCAAGATGTGGCATTTTAGTACTAATTTTGGAAAAAAACCTACCCCTATCTACCCTCATGAATCCGATAATACTATGTTATTTCCAATGCTTGTGTTGGTCCTATTTACTTTGTTCGTTGGATTCATTGGAGTTCCCTTTGATCAAAGAATAATCGACTTTGATTTACTATCAAAATGGTTAACTCCAACGAAAAACTTTTTTCATACAAATTCCCATTCTTTGGGGGATTGGTATGAATTTCTAACAAATGCAATTTCTTCAGTAAGTATAGCTTTTTTTGGAATATCTATAGCATCCCTTTTTTATGGATCCATTTATTCATCTTTCAAAAGTTTTCACTTAATCAACTCTTTTGGAAAAATGTGTTCTAAGAGAATTGTATTGGATCCTACAATTAATGTGATATATAATTGGTCATATAATCGAGGTTATATAGATTTGGTTTATACAAGACTCTTTACCAGAAATATAAGAGAGCTATCTCAATTAACTTCTTTTTTTGATAAATGGGTAATTGATGGAATTATAAACGGTACTGGTATTGCAAGTTTTTTTCTAGGAGAGGGGTTAAAATATATTGGAGGCGGGCGAATCTCGTCCTATCTCTTTTTTTATTTATTTTATTATCTATCTATTTTTTTCCTAATTCATTTTTTGAGTCTATAATCAGCCCATTAAGAATCGTATTTTTGTCATTTTCTCATGATAATTCAAACTAGATCTTTCAAAAAGAGGATTTGTTAATTAGAAACGAAAAGTCAATTATCATTCAACTACTCAAAATTCCATTCTTTTTTTTTTTTTTTCGAAATCGAAATTTCATAAATGAAATATCAATTTGATAAAGGAAAATAAATAAGTTGATAAAGGAAAATAAATAAGATTTCGGCAATCCCATTTTTGATTCCAAACGGATTCTTCTAAATCGATTCTAAATCAAATTCGAAAAGTAAAAGTATAAAAAAATACCTATACTGAGATCAGATAAAACGAACCGATATCCAAAAGGAATTACTAAATAACTTAGTAAAGTTGATATTACTGCTATAGCTGGCCCAACACTGAATAATTGAATATCTCCTCTATAAGGGAGGATATCCTCTTTAAAAAGTAATTTTGTTCCATCTGCTAACGCTTGAAGAATTCCTAATGGGCCCGCATATTCAGGCCCAATACGTTGTTGGATTCCTGCGGATATTTCTCTTTCTAACCAAACAATTACTAGTACACCTACAGTAATTCCTAATATCAGAATCAAAATAGGGCCAAGGACCCATATGAGCTCATAGACCTCTTTTAAGAGTTCTGATCCAGAAAAAGAATTAATAGCTTGTACTTCCGTGTTGTCAATTATCATTTCAGCGATCAACCTCCCCCATAATGATATCTATACTACCTAGTATTGTCATGATATCAGCCAATTTCATTCTTTTAAGTAGCTGAGGAAGAATTTGCAAATTGATGAAACCTGGTGGACGAATTTTCCATCTCCAAGGAAAAACACTCTGATCTCCTATCATAAAAATTCCTAATTCTCCCTTTGGAGCTTCTACTCTCACATAAAGTTCTTGTTTTGATAATTCCAAATTGGGTGAGGGTTTTTTACTAATAAATTGATATTCAAAATCATTCCATTCAGAATTTTTTGTTCTATCAAAACGTCGTACTTCTAAATTTTCATAGGGTCCTCCAGGAATTCCTTGCAGAGCTTGTTGAATCATTTTTATGGATTCCGTCATTTCATTGATTCGTACTAAATAACGAGCTAGTGAATCCCCTTCTTTTTGCCATTGAACTTCCCAACCGAATTCATTGTAACACTCATAATCATCCACTTTCCGAAGATCCCATTGGATTCCGGAAGCTCGTAACATTGGTCCTGATAAACCCCAATTTATTGCTTCGTCTCCACCAATAATACCTACCCCTTCAACCCGTTCCAAAAAAATGGGATTGCGGGTTATAAGTTTTTGATATTCGGTAACTTCTTTTAAAAAAGAATCACAAAAATCGAAACATTTATCTATCCAGCCATGAGGTAGATCAGCAGCTACTCCTCCGATACGGAAATAATTATGCATCATTCGCATCCCTGTAGCAGCTTCGAATAAATCATATATCAATTCTCTCTCTCTGAAAATATAAAAGAAGGGAGTCTGTGCACCAATATCCGCCATAAAAGGACCAAGCCATAACAGATGAGAAGCTATACGACTCAATTCTAGCATAATGACTCTGATATAGCTGGCTCTTTGAGGTACTTGAATATTTCCCAATTGTTCTGGTGCATTTACAGTTATTGCCTCTGTGAACATAGTAGCTAAATAATCCCAACGTGTTACATAAGGAAGATATTGTATAATTGTTCGATTTTCCGCAATTTTTTCCATTCCCCTGTGTAAATAACCCAATACAGGTTCACAGTCAATAACATCTTCACCATCGAGAGTAACAATTAGTCGAAGAACACCATGCATTGATGGGTGCTGAGGACCCATATTGACTTTCATGAGATCTTTTCTTGTAGCCGGTACAGTCATCTATTTTTCCCCGATTCAATTCATTATTTTATGAACCTTGTTTTGTTCATAAAATAATCGAAAATCCAATAATTCTTATTTCTAATTTCATAGTACTTTTTGAATACTAATCAAAATACTACTAAACGATTCTCAAAAAATGAATAATACATAATAAGAAAAATCGAAATTGAATAAATTGATTTCTTTTCAATGAAAGTTATGAGTTTTTTGCTCTCGAATATTCAGTTGACTTATTAATTTTTGATAGCGTACTCCATTTGTCTTTGCTAAATACGCTAGCAACCGTTGGCGTTTTCCCAGAATGATTCGAAGGCCCCTCTGAGATGAAAAATCTTTTTTGTGCAATTCTAGATGTGAAGTAAGTCTCTGTATTTTATTGGTAAAACAGAATACTTGAAATTCGACGGATCCCCTGTTTTCTTCTTGTGGAATTGCTGAGATGAATGCTTTTTTGATCATAAACTAAAGAAAGAAAGTTAGAAAGTTATAAGAAAGTTAGAAAGTTATATATAACTATATAACTTTCTAATTTCAATTTACCGATCAGGAATAATAATCAGGAATCAAAAATCGAATAATAATGAATTTCATAATCGAATTTCATAATCGATATTTAAAATATCTATTTAATACTATCTCTTAATAATCTCTCTAATCTAATAAGATCTCTAATTTGAATCAGGTACACACAAAAACTGTGATTTCTTTTTTATCCAAATCCAATTTCAAATTGGATTTGGATAAAAAACATAAGAAATTCTTATCGAATTAGAATGATTTATTTGTACCTAACGGAATTCCGCGGATTCATTTCTAGATCTGCTTGATATAATATGAAATCAATATCATCTATTCTCAATTCATTGGGAATCGTGGATACATACGTATCCTTAACATAGGAAAACGACTTCCATTATTGGTATTAAACCAATATCGATTCATACAAGCTAAATCTTCTAATCGAAAATTGGGCCAAAGAAACAATCTCAATTTGAGTAATTTATTTGTATTTAGATGAGGATAACTATCCTCATTCCTAAATTGTCCGCAGCCCTTTACGTTGTTTTCATTACCAAATCCCAAAACCTCATTCAAACCATTTCGATTCCGGGAATTTAAACAATTTAGAATTCTCAACTTTCTACGATGTCTAGTGGATAGAATATGTTCAGGAATGAGAAAATCGTAAGAATTTGGATTTTCATTTCCAAGTAGACTGTTATATCCTTGTTCCATTGATTTCTTAAAATCATTCTTATCAACATCTTTTTGTTTTCTCGATTCATTATTCGTTTGGTATTTACTCTTATTGACCAAGTCAATACTTATCATTTGATAAATAATCGATTCTGGATTCCATTTTGTAAGAAAACGAAATGGTTCGATAATGAAGTCCCCGTTTGTGAGCCGTTCCTTAAGAGGTATTTCTTTCAGTAGGGCCAGATCTAACTCGTGTCTTCTAAGAAAGGATATAACCCATTGGGGTTTCTTTTTTCTATGTTCTGGTAATCTAAGCAGAAAAGAGCATGTCTTGATATTCTCGCGCAATTGTAGGTCCTCAGCCACTCGCATTTGATACAAGAAAAGGTCTCTCGTGAACGAGGCCAATGCTTCCTTGAGATCCTTTTCTTTCTCCTTGAGATCCTTGTCTTTCTCCTCGAGATCCTTGTCTTTCTCTGATTCTTTGCTTTTCTCTGATTCTGTCCCATTTGCTTTTTTAGAATTTGCTTGAACAGGAATTTCCAAATCTTTGATTTTAGATTTAGATATATGAATATCCTTTTGTTTATTTCTATTAAGATTTGGATTTTCACTAATCTTTCCATTTTCATCCAAATTGATTTCATCAAAATTGATTTCATCCAAATGGATTTCATCCAAATTGAAAAGTAATTGAATTGGTATGACCCACGGGTTCCTTTTATATCGATAATATGTATCAGCAAGTGTTCTAAATTCTGGGAGGAACAGGGTTTCTCGATTTAATATATGATGATGATAAGAGAACCCTCTTTCATTCATTCCCATCCAATTAAAAAAGTTTCTTTTTTGATGAATCGTCGCGGATAAACTATTCTTATTATCAATATCAAGTTTTTCATAAAGATTTATTTGATTCTTACCATCTTGATTCATATTCGGCACAAACTCCTTACGGGCCCGGGCATCCATAATAGGCTTTGCAATATCGAGAATTTCATAATACAAATATTTGCTCTCTAACTGCCTTCTACCAGGTCTAGGACGCCATTTTAGATAATGTTCTAGATAATCACTAATATGTACTAGTCCATAAAGTGATTGGGGTTTCTCTACATTCAAATTATATGGAAATTCTTGATTTCTATTTCCTTTGAATGCGGATCCATAAATATGGGAATCCCCTCCGTTTTCATAGTTTCTATATGTATGTGATAGATATTTATGTAATAGAAGATCATATCTGCAAGTTTTTTGAAATTTTGCTTTTGGACTCCTCCATCCGAAAAAACGATTACGAAGCAAATTCTTTGATGCGTTTTTCTCTTTTTTATATGAACCCAATTCGATTGAGTCCTTATTTTGAATTGTACAACGTTTCTCTTTATTGGCTTTCTTTTTCCACGGTTTCGATTGTAATTGTAATCTAGACCATTTCGTATGAGATAAATTATATTGATAATGGCCCTTTAACCAGTTTTTCCATTGATTGCTTATAGACTTATCCATTTGATTATGCTTTGTTTTGGGATCAAATATTCCTTGTCTTTCGCAAAATTTCTTGATTTGATCCTTAAGAAAAAGACGAGTCCCATCATATTGAAGCACAGGTCTCAAGCAGGATTTGTTACTAAATTGAGTTTGTGATAGTTTGTAAAATACATATGCTTGGGACAAGTAAGGTAAGTCACGATAAATATTTAAATTATCGCTTCTATTAGTATTCGAATTAGAAAAAGGATTGGAAAAAAGGTTTTTTATAGTCAAAAGAAAGGGAATCTTGTTTGTTTCACCGCTATCAATTTCTTCTTGATTTCTTTTTTCTCTACTGGAAATGATTCTAGATTCAACTAAAAGTTCTATATTGATCCTGAGGATGTTAATGATATATAGAAATAGATCCATGTACATTTTTTCAATGAAATATTTTATAAAATATTGTAATTTACGTATAAATCGGATACTTCTTTTTTTTAATATTGGCAAAATCTTTTTCCATAATTTTTGTTTTTTATCATTCCAATTTGTATTGTTAGGACTAATACTATTTAGATCTTGAGTGAAAATGAGTTCTTTTTTGTCCTTTTGAATCTGTTCTATTTGATTGCTGGTTGTGATTCTTCTATCAATAAGATTTTGGATTTCCTTTTCGATAAGGAAATTCTTTGTGGATTGAATAATCAATTCTTCCGTATTTTGATTACTTATGGCATTTTTTTCATTCAACTCTTTATTTATAATTTCGTATCTTTCTTCCCCTTTGTTTCTCTTTACTCGTTTTAGAACACCCTTTGTTTTTTCTTTGAGAATTATTAGAAACGGGTTGACTTTTCTTTTTAAAATGTTTCGAACTCGAACCCATTTTTCTTTTCCTTTTCTATATTTTTTTTGTAAGTCATTCAAAACGGGTTCAAAAAAAGAAGGTTCCTTTCGTGCAGAACCAAAAGGCCTGTCCGCTATCTTTCCAAAAACGGTTAAAAAACCAGAATGGCCACGGTCGCTTTTTTGATCCCAAAAACCGCCTTCAGCTCCTTGCCAAGGTTTCACACTAAAAGGATACATAATTTTGATCTGAATACCTAATTTTAGCCAATTTTCTGGCAATTCCTCTTCTAAAAATGGAATACCCTCATAAGTACATTGAATATGCATTTCCCTATTCCAATCCAGAAAATCTTCATAGAACTCGGGGAATTGCAATAATAACATACGTCCAATATTTTTCGTTATTATCAAGAAAGGTAATTTGATGTATTTTCTCAAAAAGGATTGAGTTAATAACAGCAACCCTCTTGTTCCTTGAACCCATGGATGCAAATCCCAATATTGTGATATTGCTATACGCTGGTCCTCCTCATTTTGTTTCATTCTTTGTGCTACGTATTTTGATCCGGTATCGAACTTACTAAGTTCCGATTCTGTACCCATCCAGCTTCTATAAAATCCAAGGGATTGCAAAGCTCTAAAAAAGTGACCCTTCGCGTAATCGAAATCCAAATAAGGGTTGCGGATTTGACCCGAAACCAGAAAAAGTGGTGAATGTACATGCGGTTGAACCATGTTCCAAATAACTGTTTTACGTCTTTGAGCACGCATGGATCCTCTGATTAGATCTCGAGCAAAGTTCGATAGGTATGGAAAACGTAGAAAAGAGATATCTTCGTCCTCCTCTTCCTTCCTCTGAGAACCATCACTCGGCCTAGAACTCTCATCACCATCACTCGGCCTAGAGCTCTTACTACTACTCTTAGTAGTAGTAATCTGACTCTTCTCGGTTTCTTCATCCTTCTTCTTCTTATTATTAGGATCTTCTTTTTTTTGAGCCTTATGAATGGTCACCCGTTTGTATTTTTTCGGACGAATGTCAGCATCCCTAGGGGTTTTTGGTCGTTTTTTCCGCTCTGCTACTTCCTCTACTTCCTCTACTTCCTCTTCTTTTTCTTTTTCTTTTTCTTTTTCTTTCTCTTCTTTCTTTTTCTTTTTCTCTTTCTCTTTCTCCCATTCAAATAAGTCGTCCTCGAGCAATTCGCGTGACCATCGAGGAACTTCTTTCAATGGATAAGCCTTTGGGTATTCAAAAGACAATTCGTCGGCTGGGGGTATTGAGGCTACACGATCATTGTCAATATATGTTGATAAGGGAGCATTATTAACTGTTGATAAGGAAGCATTATCAACAACCCCTTGATCTTCAAATTCTCTGTAATCATTAGTAAGGATACTATGAATCCTGTTTCTATTTTTTATGGAATCCGGTGAGTTCTTTCTATTTGTAGAAGTTATTGAATCCTTTCTCGTTGAACTTGAATCCAATTTCTTTAGTTCTCCACGATATGGACCACTTAAAAAAGGATCATCCTTTTCAGGCAAGTATCCTCCTTCATTCTCATCTTCATTCTCATCTTCATTCTCATCTTCATTCTCATCAATGTATAATCTTATCCTTTTTTCTAGCACATCTGGAACAAGACATCCACATTCCCTTTGTTTTTCTATAGCTTTTATTCGATTTATCAATTCATTGTTCAAGTTGTGTTTTGCTTGTTCATTGGTATAAACCCAAGAATTATATAAATCGTTGTTTTCATCAAATGGTTTTTCTGTCGTATACAAAGACATCTTTTGCTCTATCATTTTGAAAAAACTATATAAAATTGGCGGGTATGTAAAAGAGATTTTATATTTTCCATCACTAGGGCATGCCGCAAAAAAATATTGTGACACTTCATTTCGTACCGGCTTTTCCAATTTACCCTCCCCTCTCTTTTCTCTCTTTTCCAATTCACCCTCCCCTCTCTTTTCTCTCTTTTCCAATTCATCCTCCCCTCTCTTTTCTCTCTTTTCCGATTCACCCGCCCTTCTTCTTCTTATATATCGTAATGGACGATTCCATCGTTGATAATCAAAAAGAAAAGTGACAAGAGGTTTTTCAACCCGTAAAGCGGGTTCTCGCTTTTTTTGATTTTGATTTTCTAATTCACTTTCAATTTCAAATTCCCAAGGGTCTTGATAAATATCAAGATAAGAGTCCTCATAACTACTCGAGCTTTTTTCATCCTCTTTAGCCCCTTTCATTTTCCTTTGGGAAATTGTTTTGACTTTTACATTATTTTCTCCCTCTTTGTCCTCTTCTTTCTCTTT